CTATTTTTTTATTTAATATTAGGTTATTCAAGAATTTTGCAATAAATCTGTTGATTCAAAATCACGCGGTGTGTAGATGTCACAGATAATAAGTCATTTCTTTTTTTTTAACGCCCTTACTTTGATGAATTACAAACTTTCAAACGTACTAGTTATTGAACGGATTGTTTAATTCTTCTTTAAATAAAGATTTTAACTATCAATTTTTGTTTCAAACCTTTCACAATATAAACTTAGGTAAATGCTTTATAAACCTATGCATAAAAAGAATATATTCTATTTAGCTCCTTCATGCCTACTCTAACTAGTTATTTCGGTTTTTTACTAGCGGCTTTAACTACAACTTCCGTTCTATTTATAGGTCTGAACAAGATACGACTTATTTGAAATTCATTCAATGAACAACTCATAAAAATGTTCTACCGGATTCTTTTTTAGGTGGCAATTGCCATTTTTTGATTATTGAGATTCCTGGGTAATTCCGATTTTAGGGATAGATATTACCTTTTTTTTTAACGAATTGCAATGATTGAAGTTTCTCTATTTGGAATCGTTTTGGGTCTAATTCCTATTACTTTAGCTGGATTATTTGTAACTGCATATTTACAATACAGACGTGGTGATCAGTTGGACTTTTGATTAATTCCATTTTTTTGATTGATCTCCTGTGGATTAGATAAAGGGGGGTCAATTTTAGATTCGATTTCTGTTTATTTATTTATTTCAGCCTAATTCTCGAATTCACTTCGACCTACTAGGAATCACGCTCTGTAGGATTTGAACCTACGACATCGGGTTTTGGAGACCCACGTTCTACCGAACTGAACTAAGAGCGCTTTCTTATCATAATAAGATAGCTAATGTTGTTTTTTGTAAACAAAAACGCAATCTACATCCTGTATCGATACGATATCGGTCGTATCGAGTATCATCAAAAAAGAGAGATTCCATATGTCCAATTTTTAAAAATTCCTCCTTACTTCTCAAAGTAAAAGTAATTAGGTAGGGATGACAGGATTTGAACCCGTGACATTTTGTACCCAAAACAAACGCGCTACCAAGCTGCGCTACATCCCTTTTAATTCAATTGGTTACAACAGTCTAATTGTAAAGAATCCTTGTCTTGTTTTCCACATCCATATTTATCAAAAAATGACATGGTTTATCTTGTCGTGCCACTTCATTTTGGTCTCATATAAAGTCTTTTTCTGTTTTATATGTATTTTTGTTTTTCTTTTTTTGTTTTTAATAAAATATATGAAAACAAACCTTGTCGTAAAAAACAAAAAAGAAAAGACTTTTCGTGACTACTCAGTTCCGTAGGAAGGGTATGCTATTATTTGACTTTAAAAATTTCTTATTTAATTATTTACTAGATCTTTGTCCATCATTTTTTTTGCTTATTTATGCATTTCGTTTACAAAACCAAGTGATCCTTGACTATCTATATATACATCTGCTCATAGATTAGATATGTATTACCTTTATTTTATACATTAACTAACTTAAGAAGGAGGGTTTTCAATGCGAGATCTAAAAACATATCTTTCCGTAGCACCGGTACTAAGTACTCTATGGTTTGGATCTTTAGCCGGTCTATTAATAGAAATCAATCGTTTTTTCCCAGATGCGTTGACATTCCCCTTTTTTTCATTCTAGTTATTAACATGGGAAGGAAGTAATGAGGATTAGAGAAAGAATCTATTTTCTGTGACTAACCTCCCTTTTTCATTCAAGTCTGAACTCACGTTTTGATAAAGTTAAACTGACTTTTTTATTGCCCCATAAAAAAAATTTTTTAGGGCAATAAAAAAGAAAAAAAGGTGGGTTTAGCATAAAAGTATTATACAAGATACTTTATTCAATAAATACTGGGAGTAGAAATATAGTTAGAAATTTTTGATAATTTATATACTATTATTATTACTCTATTGATTGCAAAGAATTTTTTTAAATTGTATTTCGAGTTAGCAGCATCTAGTTTTCGTTTCCTTTATTCTTCACTTCGGGTCGAAAATAAAAATGGTTTGAATCCAAAATCCCAAAAATAAAAGGAGGTTCATGGCTAAGGGAAAAGATGTCCGAGTCAAAGTTATTTTGGAATGTAATAGTTGTGTTCGAAAGAGTGTTAATAAGGAATCAAGGGGCGTTTCCAGATATATTACTCAAAAGAATCGACACAATACACCTAGTCGGTTAGAATTACGAAAATTCTGTTCTTATTGTTACAAACATACAATTCATGGAGAGATAAAGAAATAAAATCGATCAAACTGAACGTCTGGCTATCATCCTTTCAATATGCTTTCTTTAGAATTTTTTATTATTTACTATTTTTTATATTTCATTTCATTTTTATATTATTATATATAAATAATAATATTTATTTATTTATAATAAATAAAAGAGAAATAAATAAACCAAATCCTACTTTGGCTGGACCTAAAAAAATTATTTATTTATAATTAATATAATGTAGGATTTTCGGTATTAAGACAGAAATGAAACAAACTATGGATAAATCCAAGCGACCCTTTATTAAATCCAAGCGATCTGTTCGTAGGCGTTTGCCCCCGATCCAACCGGGGGATCGAATTGATTATAGAAACATGAGTTTAATTAGTCGATTTATTAGTGAACAAGGAAAAATATTATCTAGGCGAGTAAATAGATTAACCTTGAAACAACAACGATTAATTACTATTGCTATAAAACAAGCTCGGATTTTATCGTTGTTACCCTTTCTTAATAATGAGAAACAATTTGAAAGAACCGAGTCGAGTAATAGAACTTATAGTTTTAGAACCAAAAATAAATAAAAATAATAGGCTTTTTCTTTATTTAATTGATTTGTTGATAATAATCATGAAATTGAATCAAAAAAGGAATCTGAACTCAAACATGGATTGCAGCTTTGTTCTAAAAAAACCTGAGACTCTAGATTTGATTGTCGTATTGTAATGTAAGATAATCAAAATATAGGGAAAATTTTTTTCTTTTGACTGGATTTATTGATTTTGTTTATTTAGCCTATTTTATCAGACTAATTTATACTTTATACTCCCGGAGAATAAACTCCGGGGAATCTCATTTAAATCATTTCGGATCATTCTTTCCAATCTTCTTTATTTATGATCTCATTTGAAATCATATAAAGACAATTCCGATTAAATATAGCTATTTGTGCAAGTACTTTACGATTAAGAAGTAACTGTCTCTTGTATAAATCATGTATAAATTGACTATAATTATAGTATAATATCCTGTCGCGAATTACTGCGTTTATTCGAGTGATCCATAAACGACGAAAATCTCTCTTTTGCCTACCTCTATCCCTATGAGCCGAAACTAAAGCTCTTATTTTCTGTTGAGCAATGGTTCGAGTAAGTCTTGAATGAGCCCCTCTAAAGGTTGATGTAAATAAACGAATTTTTGTTCTACGTCGCCGAGCTATATATCCTCGTCTAACTCTAGTCATTTAATAAATGAAACTTTGATGAATAACTAATAGATTTTCTTTCGTTGAGTTATTCTTTTCTCCCCTCCTGGTCTATTAATAACAAAACGGATTTTTCCAATGTATAAAATAGAAATCCTAATGGCTTTTGCTGCTCTAACCTTCCCGACCACTATTTTTTATTTCTTTTTTTGCGACATTTCGTCTTGAAACAAGATAAAAAACTAAGAAATTAATGTATCAAAGAAAAGTCAATAAATGCAAATTTTCAATTCAATTTAACATAGTAAATATGGAAAAAAATAGTGGGTTCCTTCGTTTCTATGGTTACTTATTAAACGGCTAGGTCCTCTCTATACACCGGAGCCCCCTTACTAAATTTATGTATATTGATAAACTTGTACAGTTCAAACTTTTTTGGCTCTACCCATGAATTATCCAGTACTAGGTCTTTCACAATTAGATCCACCTATACAGTAACGGTATTTAATTTTGAAGGTTAGCTGGATAGCTGACCCTGTTAGTCCGTTCGTGCAAATATTAAGGGAGCATTTTTTCTCTTAAAAGAAGATTCCCCGCTAAATGGATAGCGTTAACGCTACCAATGGGAATTTTTTTTATTTACACTAAGAGAAACCACAAATTTCATACACAATAGATGAATAGATTTTTGTCGTGAGTTGCTTGAGTTTTTCCATTTTATCCTATTATTCTATTCACCAATCCGGATCCTTGATACTAGAAAAATTTCTTCTTTTCGTTTGCTTTTGTTCCAGCTCATAATCTGAACGAGTCACACATACACCCTAGTACATGTTCCTCGGCGCTGAGGACATCCCCGAAGAGCGGGGGATTTCGTGACATTTCGGATTGGCTGTCTTGTGTTTCTAATAAGTTGTTTAATAGTTGGCATGCTGAATTATATACATAATGGGCTGGTTTAGATCAATCCTAACCGAATGCATTTCTAGTTAATAGAATCTTAAGATAAACCCAGTAACAAGATAAAATATTATAATGGAAAATTAAACTAAAATGTTTAACTATTTAAATTAGTTTTATTCGACCGCTACAAGATCAACAATTCCATGAGCTTGGGCTTCTGTTGCTGACATAAAAACATCCCTTTCCATATCTTCAGATACAACCCATAGGGGTTTGCCCGTTCTTTGTACATAAACCCTTGTGAGGGTTTCGCGTAATTTCAATAGTTCTTCCGCTTCCAAGATAAATTCTCCCGTTTGGGCCTCGTAAAAAGAGCTAGCAGGTTGATGAATCATTACCCTGATGATACCTTATCATAAAAATGCTTCTATCTCGCGCGACGCGGGGAATAAAAAAATAGATGTTGAATTGAATAACCGTACGTGCATTTTTTTCGCATTGCATACGGCTTTACAATGGAATTTACCTTTATTTACGTGAAAGAAAGAAAAAATAGGATCGATCAGATCCCGATCAGTAAATGATCCAATTACCACCCTTCTTTTCCGAGGAGTTTAAAAATACTATGATGGCTCCGTTGCTTTCTATTTTTTTTATCTATAATTCAGCAATCCCAAAGTTTCTTTTTGATCCGAAAAATAAGGAAAAAAGACTTTTTTGTACTCTTTTAAACAGAAATTGTTTTTAGAGTCTTTTGTTATGAAAAAAGTTTGTGACGCTTAAACGGACCCCCCCAAGAAAAATAGGGAATAGTCTTCATATCATACAACCCTTTCGATATATAATCTAATATTTTGAAAATATATATAGAGAGAGAGACAAAATTTTATAATATCGAATTCAAAGTGCCATGCTATTATTACTTAATTTTTATTATGGTGAAGGCATAGTATTCTTTTTTTCTCTCAAATAAAAAACTCATTGGCGCCAAGCGTGCGGGAATGCTAAACGTTTGGTAATTTCTCCTCCGACCAGGATAAAAGATCCCATTGAGGCAGCTAACCCCATACATATTGTATGTACATCTGGTCGCACAAATTGCATAGTATCATAAATGGCTACTCCAGGTATTACCCAGCCGCCAGGAGAATTTATAAACAAATACAAATCTTTTGTATCATCCTCGATACTAAGATAGACCATAAGACCAATAAGTTGATTAGAGATCTCGCTATCGACCTCTTGGCCTAAAAAAAGTAATCTTTCTCGATAAAGTCGGTTGATTGGGATAAAAGGGTATCCCGTCGAAACCGTACATGCATCTTTTTATGCATACGGTTCAAAAAATTATGAAAAAATCAACGTGTCGATTCGATTCTTTTTTTCATTTTTTTTTAGAGGTTTTCAAAATTTGAATCTTATAATAAAATTATTATTATGAATTTTTTCTAGTCTAGTTGTCAATAATCAATAAATAGGGCTTTTTGCGCCTTTAACCAACCCCAATTAAATTTTATTAATATATTCTAAAAAAAATGAAAAATTCGACTAAAAAAAAGAGAGTTTACTAAACTTATTGAACTTACTTTTCATTGATGTATCAGTTCATCGAGATCCAATCCAAATCACGATGTCATTTTCTTGTTCTTGAATGGGCCCTTTGAATTCTTTTAGGTTTCTGCTCTACCCCGGGTAAAGATCTGCCCGATTTAGGATTTGCACATATAGGACAAATTTTTCCAATACCGCATGTGTTTTTTTATTTATCTTTTCTATTGTTTATTTTCTATTTGAATTCTATTTGTTTAAAATAAAATCAAAACAGTTAGTTAAAAGTTAAAGTCAAAAAATGTATACTAATAATAGAAGTAGTAATCTTCAATATATTCCCAATTGGATGGAATTGGGTTTTTGATAAACGGAGCCTGGATACTTCATTTTTTTGGTCCAACCGAGCCAACCATAAATTATTATAATTGATAATGTTAGTCTGAATCCCCCTAAAACTCAAAAAAGGATCTAATTGCCTTTCACGCTCCAAATTCTTATGATTAAATCAATCTTTCTTGGGCGAAAGGGAGGATATCTCAATCGGGAGAGAGAACGGGGAAATCCCATACGACCCAATGTATCTGACAAGTCGCACTATACGTCAACCCAGGATGCATCTTCCTCTCCAGGACTTCGAAAGGGAACTTTTGGAACACCAATAGGCATTAAATAAAAGAAAAATTTAAGTACTATGGTTCACTTTGATATGGAAACGTAATAATAGAGTTAGTGTCTTCATAATATATATTAACCTTAATATTTTAGGCATAGATTCGAAAAGTTTAGTTTAAAATAAAGATAGAATCGAATAAATAAAGTGAATTTCTTATGAATAACCTTTCAATAATCACGAAATAGCAAAGTATTTACTGATACAAGATGGTGTCAACTTCCCATTGCGTATTGATACTTATCGGATATAGAATAGATTTGTTTCTCTTTGTTCCTACAAACATAAAAGTTTTCTTATTAACAACAGAATAGAACAAATATTAACCCTTGTTCCGCGATAATCTATTGAATAATAAGGGGTCCGTTGCATAATTATAGTCTTTTCGAATGCAATAAAGTTACATAGTGTCATTTTTCTTAAGGGGTATTTCCATGGGTTTGCCTTGGTATCGTGTTCATACTGTTGTATTGAATGATCCCGGCCGGTTGATTTCTGTCCATATAATGCATACAGCTCTGGTTGCTGGTTGGGCCGGTTCGATGGCTCTATATGAATTAGCCGTTTTTGATCCCTCTGACCCTGTTCTTGATCCAATGTGGAGACAGGGTATGTTCGTTATACCTTTCATGACTCGTTTAGGAATAACCAATTCATGGGGCGGTTGGAGTATTACAGGGGGGACTATAACGGATCCGGGTATTTGGAGTTACGAAGGTGTAGCTGGCGCACATATTGTGTTTTCTGGTTTGTGCTTTTTAGCGGCTATTTGGCATTGGGTATACTGGGATCTAGAAATCTTTTCTGATGAACGTACGGGAAAACCTTCTTTGGATTTGCCTAAGATTTTTGGAATTCATTTATTTCTTGCCGGAGTGGCTTGTTTTGGTTTTGGCGCATTTCATGTAACAGGCTTGTATGGTCCCGGAATCTGGGTATCCGACCCTTATGGACTAACTGGAAAAGTACAACCTATAAGTCCAGCGTGGGGCGTGGAAGGTTTTGATCCTTTTGTTCCAGGAGGAATAGCGTCTCATCATATTGCAGCAGGGACATTAGGCATATTAGCAGGTCTATTCCATCTTAGTGTCCGTCCGCCTCAACGTCTATATAAAGGATTACGTATGGGCAATATTGAAACCGTTCTTTCTAGTAGTATCGCCGCTGTCTTTTTTGCAGCTTTTGTTGTTGCCGGAACTATGTGGTATGGTTCAGCAACTACTCCGATCGAATTATTTGGCCCCACTCGGTATCAATGGGATCAGGGATACTTTCAGCAAGAAATATATCGAAGAGTAAGTGCTGGGCTAGCGGAAAATCAAAGTTTAGCAGAAGCTTGGTCAAAAATTCCTGATAAATTAGCTTTTTATGATTACATCGGCAATAATCCGGCAAAAGGAGGATTATTTAGAGCGGGCTCAATGGATAACGGCGATGGAATAGCTGTTGGATGGTTGGGACACCCCATTTTTAGGGATAAAGACGGCCGTGAACTTTTTGTACGCCGTATGCCTACATTTTTTGAAACATTTCCTGTCGTTTTGATAGATGGGGACGGAATTGTTAGAGCTGATGTTCCTTTTAGAAGAGCGGAATCTAAGTATAGCGTTGAACAAGTAGGTGTAACTGTTGAGTTCTATGGTGGTGAACTCAATGGGGTCAGTTATAGTGATCCCGCTACTGTAAAAAAATATGCTAGACGTGCTCAATTGGGTGAAATTTTCGAATTAGACCGTGCTACTTTGAAATCTGATGGTGTTTTTCGTAGTAGTCCAAGGGGTTGGTTTACATTTGGACATGCTTCCTTTGCCCTACTCTTCTTCTTTGGACACATTTGGCATGGGGCTAGAACCTTGTTCAGAGATGTTTTTGCTGGTATTGACCCTGATTTGGATGCTCAGGTAGAATTTGGGGCATTCCAAAAACTTGGAGATCCAACGACAAGAAGACAAGGAGTCTAATACAAAAATTTTTCCTCCATTTTTGTTGTGATTTGACATAAGATACTAAAGAAATCTTTATTTGAATCACCGCCCTTTTTTTACTTTTTTCATTATCGGGAAAATCATCTCGAGTAAACAGGTATGGAAGCTATAATTGTAAACCACAATAAAATCTATGGAAGCATTGGTTTATACATTTTTATTAGTCTCGACTCTAGGGATAATTTTTTTCGCTATCTTTTTTCGGGAACCCCCAAAAGTTCCAACTAAGAAATGATTTTTCATTATCTCAATTGACGTAATGAGCCTTCTGATATTGAAATGATATTGGAAGGCTCATTACGTCAACTAGTCCCCGTGTTCCTCGAAAGGATCTCTTAATTGTTGAGAGGGTTGCCCAAAAGCGGTATATAAGGCATACCCAGTAAAACTTACAAGTAAACCAGATATAAAGATGGCGACTAGGGTTGCTGTTTCCATTATTATAAAATTTCAAGACACCAATGGATCTATGATAAAATCATTTATTTACAATGGAATGGTATACAAAGTCAACAGATCTCAACAAAAAAATTCGATTTATGGCTACACAAACCGTTGAGGGTAGTTCTAGATCTCGTCCAAAACCAACTACCGTAGGGGTTTTATTGAAACCATTGAATTCGGAATATGGTAAAGTAGCTCCTGGGTGGGGAACTACTCCTTTGATGGGAGTTGCAATGGCTTTATTTGCAATATTTCTATGTATTATTTTGGAAATATATAATTCTTCGGTTTTATTGGATGGAATTTCAATGAATTAAATAAATGGACAAGAAAGGGGAATTCAAAAGAATCAAGAAGTTCGGCCTTTTCAATAAAAAATAATAAGGGCTACGTTTTCTATTTCTAACGCCCTTTTGGGGTAGTTCGATCGCGGAATTTCTTTCTTTCTGTATTTCTGGAATATGAGTGTGTGACTTGTTATAATTGATCCTATTGATAGTACAGAGAACGAGTCTGTTATCTTATCCTCATAGAGATGGTTCTACTTCGTCAGATATTTTTTTTATCTGGAACACGTAATATCTAAAATAGATAAAGAAATATTTGAACTATGATTCATATTTATTTAATATTCAAACCTCGAGATCGGATCCAATCAATTTTTCTTTGCAAAAAAGATTAGACGTTATAAATTGAAAGATTTTTATTCTTTCAAACTCTCTAATAGCTTTTTTCTTTAATAGACAAAATTTGTGGTATTTTTAGTCATTATACCTCTCCTATTGATTGAATAAGTGATGATCCAACGGTTCTTACTCAAGGAATCTTTGGAATTAGCGTTTAGGTTTTAGTGAGTCATCGTGGTTATAGTATGAATCTGGGGTTTCAATCAATTCTATAGGGTCTTAACAAGATAAATTCCTATCACTGAAAAAAGCCATATTATAAAAAAAATAACAAATAACAAATCAAAGAAAAAAATAGGAAATAGAGAATATTCAAGAGGCCTATAGTAACAATTAAGAGAAAGATGGATGAGCCGACTTGATATATTGGCATTATCACCGCAAAAATAAAAACTTTCTTTTCGGATTTTTTTTCCTGCGCATCTTCCGAAAAAAAAAAAGCGTAGATTAAGAAACTTTTTGGGGGTGTGTTTGCTTGAGCCATACGAGAAAAAAGTCTCATATATGGTTCTTAGAGGGGGGCTTTTAGCGCTTTACCTATCTCAATAAAGTCTATGATTGGTTTGAAGAACGTCTCGAGATTCAGGCGATTGCAGATGATATAACTAGTAAATATGTTCCTCCTCATGTCAACATTTTTTATTGTCTAGGAGGCATTACGCTTACTTGTTTTTTAGTACAAGTAGCTACGGGTTTTGCTATGACGTTTTATTATCGTCCAACCGTTACCGAGGCTTTTGCTTCTGTTCAATATATAATGACCGAAGCTAACTTTGGGTGGTTAATACGATCAGTTCATCGGTGGTCGGCAAGTATGATGGTTCTAATGATGATATTGCATGTATTTCGCGTGTATCTTACCGGTGGCTTTAAAAAACCTCGGGAATTAACTTGGGTTACAGGCGTGGTTCTGGCTGTATTGACCGCATCTTTTGGTGTAACTGGTTATTCCTTACCTCGGGACCAAATTGGTTATTGGGCAGTCAAAATTGTAACAGGTGTACCTGACGCTATTCCTGTAGTAGGATCGCCTTTGGTAGAGTTATTGCGTGGAAGTGCTAGTGTGGGACAATCTACTTTGACTCGTTTTTATAGTTTACATACTTTTGTATTGCCTCTTCTTACTGCCGTATTTATGTTAATGCATTTTTTAATGATACGTAAACAAGGTATTTCGGGTCCCTTATAGAATAAAAGAAAGAGTCCATTATAGCGATTTTTAATCTCTCATTTTTCATTTGGGGGAAGAATAAAACAATAGTATTTCATTGCTACATGTATGGATTATTGTTTTCAATAATCCATGTATTTGGACATTTTCCTTCAACTCTATAATATTGATATTGTATTTAGTTATTTAACATAATATCACTCTATAACTAGTTGAACTATCACTAGTTGAAGGTAATTCTCTGAAAATAAAATGGATTATGGGAGTGTGTGACTTGAACTATTGATTAGGCTGCGCAGATATCTGTCCTTTTCTGCTACATTGAAATTAATGTGTCTTTTGTCCAACCACCGTATAAGTAAATCCTATACCGCGGATAGGCTGGTTCCTGTGAAGAGAATTTTTCTATGATCAAACCTGAATCATGTCATGCATGAAAGGGCTCCGTAAGATCTAGTCGAATGTGTGATTTTGGATTCTTTTTATCCAACATTTTTATTTTATCTTATATTATTATTATTTATCTTATATTATTATTTATCTTATATTATTATTTATATTTATTATTATATAAATATTATTATTATCTATATATGATTATATATATATGATATGATTATATATATATGACATAATTATAAATTATAATAAAAATATAAATAATAAATAATTTATAATAATCGTTTGATTTGAATAGTATTGAAATGCATCCATTTCCTCTGCATTGACCTGATCGATGATACTATCGGAGTGAAACAGGGGATCTAAAGAACAATAGAGGCTAGGCTATATTAGTAACAAGTAAACCCTTTAGATTTAAACAAAAAAAATATTTGAGTCGTATTTTATGATGTAAAGTCAAAATTTCCAAATATTTTGGAGATAAAAATAAACCACAAGGTATGAGACGACCCAGAAAGCATTTGATCATGATCAACCTTGTAAGCCTACTTGGGTGTTGAGCATTTATTTGTAAGAACCTAAATCCTTCCTGAATAACCTTTCATATGGATAAGATCTCTATTCTAGATCCGTTCGGTTCTTTTGATTCTGGCTCGAGCCGGATGATGAAAAATCAGCATGTCCGACTCTTTCGGGGGATGAATTGAATATCTATAAAAATTCACCTATCCTACTAACAAAAAAACCTGACTTGAATGATCCTGTATTAAGGGCTAAATTGGCAAAAGGAATGGGTCATAATTATTATGGGGAGCCCGCATGGCCTAATGATCTTTTATATATTTTTCCTGTAGTAATTCTAGGTACTATTGCATGTAACGTAGGCTTAGCGGTTTTAGAACCATCAATGATTGGTGAGCCAGCGGATCCGTTTGCAACCCCTTTGGAAATATTACCTGAATGGTATTTTTTTCCCGTATTTCAAATACTTCGTACAGTACCAAATAAGTTATTAGGCGTTCTTTTAATGGTTTCAGTACCTGCGGGATTATTAACAGTTCCTTTTTTAGAGAATGTTAATAAATTTCAAAATCCATTTCGTCGTCCAGTAGCTACAACCGTCTTTTTAGTTGGTACCGTATTGGCCCTTTGGTTAGGTATTGGAGCAACATTACCTATTGATAAATCTCTAACTTTAGGTCTTTTTTAAATTGATTCAATTGTGAAATAGCACAACTTTTGTATCTAGGGAATAGTCGCTTTCAAGTGAATTTTCCCTAGATACATCGATCTATTGAATAAAATTCTTGATTTATTCTGTCAAATTTAATCCTTTTTTTTCATCTTTTATTTTTCGTTTTTGTTAAATGTAAATTTATTCCCAAACGTTTTTCTAGAGTATCGACTATTTTTTTGACGTCGTCTCTGTCAAAACGTTCCATTTTAATAAGATCTTCTTCGCTGTTATTCAAAAGGTCCGCTAATGTATATATATTGGACTTTTTGAGGCAATTATAGATCCTAGGTGGCAATTCTAATTGGTCAATAAAAAGATATTTCAATCCTTTTCTTCTTTTATCTTTACTGAGTTGAGTTAATCTATCATGAAAGGTAAAGGGTGATAAAGAAACTTTATGTTGATTGTCCTCTAAATGTAAGTTTTCTTCTTCCGCATGTAGAAAAGGAATCAATAAATCAATTAAATTCCGGGAGGCTTCATAAAGTGCTTCTTTCGGAGTTAAACTGCCATTTGTCCATATTTCGAGAAAAAGTATTTCTTGTTTTTCATTCCCATTCCCATAAGAATGAATACTATGATTCACGTTTCGAACAGGCATGAATAGAGCATCTATAGGATAACTTCCGTCTTGAAAGGTATTTGGCGTTTTTAGATGATATCCGCGATTTCGCTCGAGTTGTAATTCAATACACAAATCGATTGGTTCTGTCAAGTTAGCTATATGTTGTGTATTGTCAACTATTTCTACATAGGGCGGCAAGATGATATCTTGAGCAGTTACGCATCTGGGGCCCCTAACATAAATAGACGCTTCGCAAATTCCATATAGATTACTTCGCACTATGATTTCTTTCAAATTCATTAAAATTTCATGGACTGATTCTTGAATACCTACGATGGTAGAGTATTCATGTGGTATTTTCTCAGATTTTGCGCGTGTGATACATGTTCCTTCCATTTCGCCAAGTAAAACTCTGCGCATTGCAATGCCTATTGTGTCAGCTTGACCTTTCATAAGTGGAGAAAGAATAAAGCGCCCATAATAAAGACATTTACTATCTGTTCTTGATTCAACACACTTCCACTGCAGTGTCCGAGTAGATACTCTTATTTTCTCTCGAACCATAATAATATTATAAATATCTTTGAATCGTTTATTTCTCTTGAAATCTCTTCAATTTTTACACACGTCTTTTTTTAGGAGGCCGGCATCCATTATGTGGCATGGGGGTTACATCCCGTACAAAACTTAATAGTATACCGCTTCTACGAATAGCTCTTAATGCTGCATCTCTTCCGAGACCCGGACCTTTTATCATGACTTCTGCTCGTTGCATGCCCTGCTCTACTACTGTACGAATAGCATTTCCTGCTGCGGTTTGAGCTGCAAAGGGTGTTCCTCTTTTTGTACCGCGGAATCCACAAGTACCGGCAGAAGCCCAAGAAACAACGCGACCTCTTACATCTGTAACAGTCACAATGGTATTGTTGAAACTTGCTTGAACGTGAATAATGCCTTTTGGTATTTTACGTGCACTTTTACGCGAACTAATACGTCCATTTCTACGTGAACCGATTTTTGGTATAGGTTTTGCCATCTTTTACCATTTCATAAATATGAGTCAGAGATATATGGATATATCCATTTCATGTCAAAACTAATTCTTCATTTTTTTACATTACTCAAATCTTTTAGAGAGTTATTGTTAGTATTTTGAGTATATATTATCCTTGTCGTTGTTTATGTTTTGGGTTAGAACAAATTACTATAATTCGTCCCCGTCTGCGGATCAGCCGACATTTTTCACAAATTTTACGAACAGAAGCTCTTATTTTCATATTTGTCATTCCTTACTTTCAATTCTGAATCTAGTTCTTGGAAGAAAATAAGTTTCTTTATATTTTTAATCTTGAATTGGATTGAAACTAGACGGATCGTTGCGGTTAAAAAACACTTAATCATTTGAATCCTTAGTGCGAAGTCTATAATATGCTCTCTGGTTCAATCATAAAGGCTTACTTCAATCTTAACCCCCCGGGTAGGATCTGTCTATAACTCCATCGTATCTTTATCTAAACGAACTCAGACTATACCGTTAGGGGTTGGATCATTCAGTAATCAAATCATTATGAATCTTTTTTTGTTCTTTCATTTCAGGCAAAACCTCCTTAACGTATCAACTAAGCGAGCAGAGATATTAAATAACCTGTACTTTATCTTTTTTTAGTCACAATTATAGTCAATTGTCTATCTAATTCAGATATTTAGAGAGATTACCATATATAACATAAAATTTCTCCGCCAATTCCTTCTCGTCGAGCCTCCCGATCTGTCATTATACCGCGAGAGGTAGAAAGAATTACAATTCCTATTCCTCCTAAAATTCTAGGAATTCCCTGAAAGTTCGAATAGATTCGTAGACCAGGTCGACTGACTCTTTTTAAATAGAAAGTATTTCTATATGGTCCTTTCCTGTTTCTTCTATGTCGTAGAGTTAAAACCAAAAACGATTTATTTGCTTCTTGATGTTTTCTCACGTTTTCAATAAAGCCTTCGCGTAAAAGTATTTTAACAATGTTTTCGGTGATGGTAGTCGATGCTATTCGAACCGTTCCTTTTCTATTCATATCAGCATTTCGTATAGAGGTTATTATATCAGCAATAGTGTCCTTACCCATGATGAGCTAAGATTAGCGGTGTCTCCAAATTTTGGTATAATCAACATGTTTTTTCGGAGTTTATTATTATTTTTTTTTTTTATTAAAAATTCGAAAATGAAGGGTATATACGTGATAAATAGTCTACTATTACTCATTCAAATTCAAATAGTATTCTTTCTTATAATTTTTCTTATAATACTTCAGGAGCTAATGAAACTATTTTAGTAAAGTTTTGTCTCAATTCCCGTGCAATCGCACCAAAAACTCTAGTTCCTTTTGGATTTCCTTCTTGATCAATGATAACTGCAGCGTTGTCATCATATCTTATTATCATACCATTGTCACGTTTGAGTTCTTTACAGGTACGTACAATTACAGCTCTTATTACTTCTGATCTTTCTAAGGGCGAATTGGGTATTGCTTCTTTGATCACAGCAACAATAACATCGCCAATACGAGCATATCGACGATTGCTAGCTCCTATGATTCGAATACACATCAGTTTTTTAGCTCCGCTGTTGTCTGCTACAGTCAAATAGGTCTGAGGTTGAATCATATTTTTTTATCTGTTCTTTCAATGCAAAGGACTAAAAATAAAAAGAAATATTGTTTGTCAAAAGATTTGGTTCTAGGTTCCTATCCTGAAATAATGAATTGAGTTCGTATAGGCATTTTAGATGCCGCTATTGAGATAGCCCTTCGGGCTATATTTTCTGCTACCCCACTTATTTCATAAAGTATTCGACCCGGTTTGACAACAGCTACCCAATATTCGGGCGATCCTTTCCCTGAACCCATACGGGTTTCTGCAGGCCTTACTGTAACCGGTTTGTCTGGAAAAATACGTACCCATATTTTTCCGCCGCGACGCGCATTTCGTGTCATTGCTCGCCGCCCCGCTTCTATTTGTCTAGACGTGATCCAAGCGGGTTCAAGTGCTTGAAGGGCATATCTTCCAAAACAAATAAGATTTCCTCGATAAGATATTCCCTTCAGCCTTCCTCTATGTTGTTTACGGAATCTAGTTCTTTTTGGGTTATAGTTGATGGTATTTTACGTAATTCCATCTCTACTGCAGAACTGGACATGAGAGTTTCTTCTCATCCGGCTCCTCGCGAATGAACAATTAAAAATTCAGAAGAGATTTAATTAAGATATATACAGAATAGTCGACTGAATCAAGAGATTATTAGGGATTCGTTTATTAGATATTTTATTTATTTATATGATAAAAAATGTTCGCGGGCGAATGTTGACTCTTTCAATCTCTATTGCAAAAGTGAGTTTATCATTTTTCAGAATATATGATATGAATTGATTTCTGGTTCGTTCCGCCATCCTTCCCACTGAATCATCAAGATTAATTTTCCATTGAATCTTCTGTATTCACGGGTTCCTTCGTTCCCATCGCTTCTTCATTAATGGTTAGGCCTGAATTCTACAACGGAGCTCTTAATGAAATTTGTTCTTGAGCCAACTCCCTTAGTCTTTATTGGCTTAAAGCTCATACGTTTTTTCTATGAACAGATTCATCGCAGATAATTATCCGGGAATCCATGAATCCATATTAATGCTTTATTACATTGTTGTTGTTTATGAGATGTTGCAAAGACCGTACATATTATATTGAAATTATATATCTTTTCTTTTTATATTTATTGTTTTCTTTCTCTCACCTTTCCATTTATCCGTATCCTTTGTTTTGTTTAAAAATGCATTAGATTTTTTTATGTTACAAAAAAATGCAGTTGCTCCAATGATAAGACTAAAAAAGCATATCTTGACTGTTTCTTTAGATCCGGATAATGTGATGCGATGAGTTGGTTATTAGTTCTATAGTTATTAGTTCATATTTCATATTATGGGTTCTTACCTTTTTAGGCTTATTTATAGCAAAAACCGACGAGTCACACACTAAGCATAGCAATTCTCTCAAAAAAAGATGCAAAATTTTTTATTTAACCTTATGGAATTAAATAGGTTTGAGGTAATTGATGTCAAAAACAAAAAAAAGAATGAAAAACGTTGTCATTTTGTGTTTTATTCTTAAACCGAAACACAAGTAAAGTCCTATTTTTTTTCGTCTATAAATATCCAAATTTTGATACCCAATACCCCATAAATAGTTCGAACTGTATAGGCACAATAATCAATTTTCGCGCGAATAGTTTGTAGGGGAACCCTTCCTTCTCTTATCCATTCGATACGTGCAATTTCTTTTCCATCGATACGGCCTGCTATTTGTATTTGAATTCCTTTTGTATCAGCTTGTTCGGTTAATTCAATAGCTTTTTTCATTGCTTTTCTAAACGATACCCTATTTTTTAATTGTCCGGCTATAAATTCAG